TCAGCCCGAGTCGGTTTACTAATGGGATGTCCTATTGCATTACAAAATTTCATTTTTGACAACGATTCAACTAAAGGAAGAATTGGAACAATTGTATCAAGTTTATTTATGGTATTATCTATTATCAACGAATTTTCGAGCATTTGACTCCGTACCACTAAGGGGTTTAGACATACACTTGAAAGATAACCCAAAAGGGAGAGGGAATGCTTGGATAATGAATTTATATAGATCTTTTCCGGGTGAAACCCCACATCAAAATGACATTGACATACATTGACAAAATAATATTTCCACTTTTTCATCGGAAAAAGCCTATCTTTTGAAGCCAGAATAGATTTTCCTTCATATCGAAAATAATGTATGAAAGAATCCTTAACCAAGCATAGGGTTGCCCGAAAATCATTAGTAAAGCTTTCAGCAAAATCTTCTATTTTTTCATAGAAATATATTCGTTCAAAAAGGACTCGAAAAAATGTTGATTGTAAATGAAAAGATTGGTTACGAAGAAAGAAGAGAATAGATTCGTATTCATATACATGAAAATTATATAAGAACAAGAATAATCTTGGATTGTCCTTTGCAAAAATGGAAATAGATTTCTTTGAAATAATAAAACTGTTCAAATTCCAATACTCATGAAGAAAGAGTCGTAATAAATGTAAAGAGGAGGGATCTCTCACCCAGTAACGAAGTGTTTGAACCAATTTTTCTAGATGGATAGGGTAAGGTATTAGTACATCTGACACATAATTTAAATGTGGAAACTTACTCTCTAAAAAAGGAAATATTGAATGAAGTGATTGTAAATTATGAGATTTTACTATTTCTGACCTTTCTAAAAGGGATACTAATCGTCGAGAAAATGGAATTTCTACAATGACTGCAATCCCCCCCGATAGCATTTGAGAATGCAAATCTTTGTTGTACCTAAAAAGTAGATTTTGGTTTGAATCATTAACAGAAAAAATCAAATGATTCTGTTGATATGTTCGAGTAATTAAATGTTTTACAACTAATAAACTTGATTTAGATTTAATGTCATAACCCCTATTTTCCAACAAACTAGATCTATTTAAACCACGATCACGAACAAATGTATAAATATACTCCCGAAAGATAAGTGGGTATAGGAAGTCATTTTTTCGAGACCGATCTAGTTCGAAATATCTTTTGTATTTCTCTATTTTCATTTGAAATTCAATTTAATTGAAGCAAAGATAGGAGATTTTGGGGGTTATTCAATAATACATAGTGCGATACAGTAAAAACAAAAAAGTATAATAAGAAAAGAATAGATACTTCAGAAATTGGCAAATTGATCAACGGATTCTCTATTTTCTCTTTGTTCCATCGAATCGATTTATGTTCATTATAGGATAAGAAGATGGTTAGAAATCCTTTATTTTTTCACGCCAATCGCTCTTTTGATTTTGGAAAAAAAGTTATTTATCAATATACTCTTTCTTCTACACATCTAATTCCCCTTACAGTGGAGAATGACAATATAGTTAGGATTTATTAAAAAAATGGAAAATCCATTCATGGAAAAGCCTTTCCGCGCGGGCACTAATTTCTTTTTAACATCCAATTAGATCGGAAAATCGTTCAAATTAAGAACGGGAGCTCGTTGCTTTTTTGTTTCCCGATAATTAGAGCCATATAACTCTATCCATTTATTAACTCAGACCCACTTTAATAATAGAAATATTATAATTTTTTTTCGTTCTATATTCCGTACCAAGAATTCAAACAAGGTTTGGAACCGATCCAAAAAAATTTAGCAGAATTCTCCATTAATACGACATGCTATTTTTTCCATTCATTCCTTTCAGCAGGATCAGTCGTGGTCTTACAAACTATACCAAGGTATGGACGAATTTATTTCTTCATACAAATGCGTAAAAGACGTTAGCCGCACTTAAAAGCCGAGTACTCTACCATTGAGTTAGCAACCCCCCAAAAAATTACGTTATGTAGATATAATTATCATAAAAAAATAGAATCATCATTAAAAAATTTAATAACAAATTAAATAAAAAAAAGAAAGATAAAGTCAAATTTATATGATTTACAAATTTCTTATGGATGAAATATATATATATCATATTTCTTAATATACTATACTGGATTTGCTTTATTTTCTATATTTTATTTTATAAGTTATTTGCTTGCTTTTATTTTCTAAATTTTCTATTTTATTCTTTATTATTATAAACTTTATTATTATAAATTATATATATATATATTATTTTATATATATATATTTCAAAATTTTTATATTTTGTACATTTATATTTTGTACAAAGATATAAAATATATATATAAAACTTAAAAAAACTGAAAGACTAAAATAAAGAGATAAATAGATCCGAAACTAAGATCTAATTGCCCAGATCGAATTATATTTATTTGATACACTGTTGTCAATATGAATGTAAATGTGTTGAGAAAAATATCTGCAATGAAGATTAGTTAAAATAAAAAACCAAAATTGCCT